TGTGTATCCTTTTACCTATAATAGGTATTGGTATTTATCCAGATTTCGTTCTTTCACTATCAGTTGACAAGGTAGAAACTATTCTATCTAATTACTTTCATGGGTAGCTTTCATGGATGGATTTTTTTATGTTTATGGGCAGCACAGAAGATCCAATCCAATAATCCTGCACTGCTGTTTACAAACAAATAAATCGTTGGCTAGACCAATCAAAAGGAAAAGAGGATTTTTCCTTCTATCAAGTAAAAAATGCAATTAAATGAAGGAAATTGTAATCAGAAATATCTGGAGTTTTTAATAAATAATAAAAACTCCAGATATTTCTGATTACATATCTATCTTTCACCTTATACATATAAGGTATAAATGAGATAATATTATGGTATATGAGAGGGGTATATGAGAATGAAAGGGTATGTGTACAATCTTTCTATGTATTCTGCAGTTTTTTTCCTCAATTAGATGTTTAATGTGAATGAACCATAACTATGTAGCCCTCTTCCTAATAGATTGACCCCAAAATAGCAGATCCAAATTATAAGAAATCCCATAGAAGCCACAATTGCTGAATTTGCACCTTGAAAACTTTTATTTGTTCTAGTATGTAAATAAATCGCGAATACGGTCCAAGTAATAAATGCCCAGGTTTCTTTTGGGTCCCAATTCCAATAAGATCCCCATGCCTCATTAGCCCATACTGCTCCTGAAAGAATACCTATAGTTAAAAGGGTAAAACCCAAGCCAATGACACGATAACTCCAATAATCCAATCGCTGAGTCAATTGATATCTGTGATAATTTCTAAACGAAAAATTCACGTATTGGGTCTCATCAAAAGAAAATGAACTAATTAATAAATTATTGGTTTTACCGAAAATATCTATTTTTCTTCTAAACGTAATGACCAGGAGAGTTATGGATAATAATGATCCACATAAAAGAGCTGCATAGCTCAACAACATCATACTTACGTGCATCATTAACCAACGGGATTGGAGAGCAGGCACTAATATTGCGGATTGATGCATTTTAGTTAAAAGACCCGAAGTGGCAAAGCCTTGGGTTAAAATAGCGCTTGGGGCGGTTATTTTACTGAAAAAATTCTTATAGTTTTTAAAATATGGAACTATATGAATAAGGGAGAAACTCCATGAAAGGAACATTAATGATTCATATAGATCACTTAATGGTACATGTCCCGAATAAATCCAACGAGTAACTAATAATCCTGTTATACAGAAAAAAGTAGCTATCATGCCTTTTTCTGACGAATCACATAGTCCTACAATTTCATAGACCAAGGTCATCAGATGAGTAGGAATCACAATTGAAATGATCGAAAAAGATATGTGAGTTAATATATGTTCTAAAGTTGCAAATATCATAAACAATCATTTTTTTGTTATAGTTATAAAAAGGGAACCCTTCCTTAATTACCGAATGTAATTATGGTATCGAATTAAAGGATCCGTTGTGTCTTTTTTGTTTTAGAGAATGCCGCCACTCGGACTCGAACCGAGATGCTCTAGCACTGCTTCCTAAGAACAGCGTGTCTACCGATTTCACCATGGCGGCTTGTTCGAAGTAATACTAACCCATGCATATTCAATCGTCGATATTGAGAGGTTCTTGCAATAGATTATTATTGAATAAATCGAAGAATAGCCATTCAAGTCAATATTTGAAGGTTCAATAATTGTTACTAGCTTACCTTAAAGCTTAGTAATAGTGAATCGATGGGGAAAATGGCAATCCCCATCTCGCAAATCATATAAAAATGTACTCTATTCACTATATTGAACCTTGTATCTTGCGTCTAATAATGCCCTTTTTTCAAAAAACACAAATAGTGCCATTTTTAGGGCCCAGTATATGATACAGAATCATTAATTTATCCAATCATTGATTGATGTTGATTTAGATCATTTGAAGGGTTTCTTATCACATTATTATTTATTCTTTGCTTTTTTATTTCATTTTTTTTTGTCGTACAAAAAAACCTTTTGAATAACCGGTAGAAATGGATTTAGCTAAAGAAAAAGCTTTTACCGCTGCCCAATATCCCTTTCTCTTCCAAAAATTTCTACGAATATGCTTTTTTGATATAGAAGTACGTTTTTTTGGAACCGCCATGCAAAAATTCACTTTTCTAAGTTGAATGTGAAAGACATGTATTGTTCAAAATAGATCATTAATTCTTTCTATTCATATATCTATTATATAGTTTATAGATTTTCTTCATAACATACAAATATGCGCATATAGCATATAATTATTGCTAGGGACTAAAACTCAAGTTGGAGAATAAAAAGAAAGGAGATGCGATTCGCTAGGTATAACTCTCATAGAAAAAAGAGTTATCTTTTTTCTCTTTTTTAAGTATTCATTATCATTATTATTGCATACAATGACAATCTCAGAAGAAAGAAAATTGTACTGATTGTTTCATATCTCCATTCATTAGGATCGATGGTATCAACTACCGATGAAATCGAACCCCGCTGATAAATAAGATAAAAAGAAAAATCAAATAGAAGGTTCCAATTCCTATCTCAGTCTATTTGAAATATACCATATATATAACCTACATATACCTACCGTCGTAATACATTTAATAACAATAACCAGAAATTCATTACCTACATGAAATAAAACAATAAGATTTTCTCTACCAATTGATCACATTAAAGCATAGCGTCCCCACGATTCGAATAATACTTTTGTTCAATGATCCATTACTTGAACTTGATTAAGGCAATTTAAGTAACCTCTTACTTCACCTTCTTACTTCACCCATATGGGTGGTTACAAGTATCATAGAATTTCCCACAAGTTCTGGTGGAAGCCAATCAATCAGTTTCAAATCAAATTGAAATTAGTTAATGATTTTGGATAAAAGATCTTGTTGGGTTGAGTTATTTGTGGATCTCATGATCCATATCAAAAGCTAATAATTACTTAACCCCTAGTATTAAGCAAAAATTTGCTTAATTATATCATTTGACCAATTCAATTGTAACTCCTTGGGTCAAATTTAAAATAGTCGAAGAAGAGCGAGATTAATAAAAAGAATATTCTTTTCCGTATCCTTATTTTGGTTTGTGTTTAAAAAAATAAAAAATAACTGGTGATGAATATGAATTGGGAACAATAATTAATATAATTAATTAGAAGAAAATAGAGGAAAAAGGTTTGATTTAATTTTATTATTATGGAACGCACATATCAATATGCATGGATTATACCTTTCGTTCCACTTCTAGTTACTATGTTAATAGGATTGGAACTCCTGCTTAATCCGACAGCAACAAAAAATATTCGTCGTATATGGGCTTTTCCCACTGTTTTATTGTTAAGTATAGTTATGGTCTTTTCCACCAAGCTGGCGATCCAGCAAATAAATGGTAGCTCAATTTATGAATATCTATGGTCTTGGAGCATCACTAGTGATTTTTCCTTAGAATTCGGCTACTTGATTGATCCACTTACTTCTATTATGTCGATATTAATCACTACTGTTGGAATCATGGTTCTTATCTATAGTGATAATTATATGTCTCATGACCGAGGATATTTGAGATTTTTTGCTTATATGAGTTTTTTCAATACAGCGATGCTGGGATTAGTTACTAGTCCCAATTTGATACAAATCCATATTTTTTGGGAACTAGTGGGAATGTGTTCCTATCTGTTAATAGGTTTTTGGTTTACCCGACCAATTGCAGCAAATGCCTGTCAAAAAGCGTTTGTGACCAATCGTGTGGGGGATTTTGGTTTATTATTAGGAATCCTAGGTTTTTATTTAATAACAGGTAGTTTCGAATTTCAGGATTTATTCGAAATATTCAATGATTCGATCATTAATAACAATGAGATTAATTCCTCATTTGCTACGCTTTGTGCCTTCTTATTATTCCTCGGTGCAGTTGCTAAATCTGCGCAATTCCCACTTCATGTATGGTTACCTGATGCTATGGAGGGACCCACTCCTATTTCGGCTCTTATACATGCGGCTACTATGGTAGCCGCAGGAATTTTTCTTGTAGCTCGGCTTCTTCCTCTTTTCATAGCCATACCTTACATAATGAATATCATATCTTTGATAGGTGTAATAACGGTACTATTAGGAGCTACCTTAGCTCTTGCTCAAAGAGATATTAAGAGAAGTTTAGCTTATTCCACGATGTCTCAATTGGGATACATTATGTTAGCTTTGGGTATAGGTTCTTATCGAGCCGCTTTATTCCATTTGATCACTCATGCTTATTCTAAAGCATTATTGTTTTTAGGGTCTGGATCAATCATTCATTCCATGGAACCCATTGTTGGGTATTCTCCGGCTAAGAGTCAGAACATGGTTCTTATGGGCGGTTTAACCAAATATATGCCAATTACAAAAAACAACTTTTTTTTAGGTACACTTTCTCTTTGTGGTATTCCACCCCTCGCTTGTTTTTGGTCTAAAGACGAAATTCTTAATGATAGTTGGTTGTATTCACCGATTTTTGCGATAATAGCTTTCTACACAGCAGGATTAACTGCATTTTATATGTTTCGTATGTATTTACTTACTTTCGAAGGGCATTTACGTAGTCATTTTCAAAATTACAGCGGACACACAAATAGTTCCTTCTATTCAATATCCATATGGGGGCAAGAAGGTTCCAAACCTGTTAGCAGTAATTTGCTTTTAACAACAAGGAATAATAATGACAAGTCCTCCTTTTCCAATTGCTCGTTTTCTAATACATATAAAATTGCCGGTTATGTAAGAACCATGCGATCATCTTTTAGTACTCATTTTTTAAATAAAGACTCTCATACTTTACTATATCCGCATGAATCGGACAATACCATGTTATTTCCCCTGCTTATATTGTCCATATTTACTTTGTTCGTTGGATGCATAGGAATTCATTTCGGGCACGAAGTAATGGAGGTTGACATATTATCGAAATGGTTAACCCCATCGATGAAACTTTTACACCAGAATTCAACTG